GAATTTCCTATTCTTTTTTTTAATATTGTATTGAATTTAATAGAATTTAAGAATAAGAGACTGTAAGTGAAAGTCTCTTTCTCGCATCCATAAATTGCCGGAAAAAATATCGTATGCATCGATATGAAAATAATTGATACGTGAAGCCATGATTTGATAGATTTTTTTTAGTTTTATATAGATATATCATATCTTATATAAATAATATATCTTATCTAAATAATATAAATGGAAATTGATCTTTTCTTTTCTTGTGTTTTGAAATAAAAAAAAAAAGATATTTAAAATGAAAATGACTTGTATGTTGGGACTTGGAATAAACTTTTCTACGTGGAGGAAGGAAATAGCAATTTATTCATTCCTATAGAACCTCTAGGAACAAGAGGATTTAATCGGAAATATCGACAGATTCTTGCGGAGTCCAAACCAAAGAAATATGAAAAATGAAATAAAAAAAGATCCACTGTTCTAATTTTATCTCTATCGAATTTGAATATCAGAATAGTTGATTTTGAATATCAGAATAGTAGATATAGTTCTGATTCAATGGGTTAGGTCCACTTACTTTTTATTTTTTTGATTTATAATCTTTCCAATTTGTTTTGATTGGAATAATAGAAAATAGGAATATCTGGCGATTAAAGAAGATGACTTATCATTATTCATTATAATAAAATAAGAAAAAAATGTTCCACTTTCTAACTAGAATTACTATATTCGAATTCATTAGAATGATAACGATAACTTATTAGAATTCAGAATTCCACTTTCTAATGAAATTCTATGATTCCTTAGTTTTTTTATTACAAATATCAACAATATCCCTATTCTCTCTTCAAATATGAATACTACCGCTGGAGTTTTATGAAAAAAGCAAAAAGCCCCTTATCGGATTTGAACCGATGACTTACGCCTTACCATGGCGTTACTCTACCACTGAGTTAAAAGGGCCCCGTTTGATTCAATTCCTGAATAAGGAACTAGGCACTATGAGTCTAGTGCATATATTTATTACTGCATATACTTATTATATGAAATTAGAATATATGTACATAGATACATTTTATCCGCATAGCGGCTCATTAAGGAACAATAAATTGGATTTACCTAGTGAGTATAGTATAGGTAAAATGCTTTATTGATATTGGATTTGATAAATATCAATGTAATGAATTATTTAAAAACCGATTCTAATTGAATTGATCTTCATCATAACGAAATTCATTTGATTGATACATGTACCCACCAATTCAACATAGATCCAAGATATTCATCGAATCGTTGATAAATGGATTCAATTTGTCCCTCAACCAAATTCTTATCGAAAAGCAATTTTTCAATAACTTGTTGATCCCTATCCCTCTTCCCAGATTTCCAGATTGATTATCGTTTTTTAATTTCCCGGCTTAGTGTGAGATAGAAATATGCCCACCGAATCTTAACAATGAATGAAAGTGAAAGAAATGAAGTTTAACCCCCTCGCCTTTTCCAGCAAACTAATCATTCCCCGAAAGGATCCTATCTTTCTTTCGTATTACTTTTTTTTTTTTTTTTTTCTATTTTGAGAATTATAGAGTGGCGATTGGAATGAAAAATTTTTAAATTAAAATGATGAATCAAAAGATTCTATGGAATTATGAAAGACGGAAAGATCCTTCTGATCGAGTCATATCATTCCATTATATTGACAATTTCAAAAAACTGTTCATACTATGAACATAGTATAATGGCGATCGGGCAAGTATGCCCCCATCGTCTAGTGGTTCAGGACATCTCTCTTTCAAGGAGGCAGCGGGGATTCGACTTCCCCTGGGGGTAGGGTACTACGAAAGGAAGTTGATCGTGGATTATCAATAAAGACTGAAATTGATTCTTCCTGGGTCGATGCCCGAGCGGTTAATGGGGACGGACTGTAAATTCGTTGGCAATATGTCTACGCTGGTTCAAATCCAGCTCGGCCCAATAATTCGCCGATCCACCATGAAATGATGTAACCATTTGTTGTTCTCCGGAAATGTCCGATGCGCTCTGATACGGAAGAATAAAAATCTGATACATCCCTACCGCTATTTATTTTATTACGTATTTTTTCCACAAATTCAGATTTTGCTAATAATCTAGATTCATATCAAGATCTGTAAGTATAAAGTCTAAGGAAAGGAGTAAAAGTAAAGTAAATAAAAAGGAGTCTTTTTTATTTTCATTGATTCATTGAAAGATGGATTTTCAATCGATTTGGCAATAACGAACAGATTACTAGTAATCCGTGTCGATCTCGCTAAAGTGCATATCCATATAGATATCAATATATCAGTCCCGCCTCTGCCAGTTACAACAAGACGATTCTAATCTAAAATCGAAATAGAAAGGGTTTGAATGAAATCGTAAGAATATGCATGCTGTACGCTTTTTTTTTTTTTTCCTGGGATTGTAGTTCAATTGGTCAGAGCACCGCCCTGTCAAGGCGGAAGCTGCGGGTTCGAGCCCCGTCAGTCCCGGTGGATAGAAATCCAAAAATACATCAATTCATTTCTTCTGTGAAAGGGAGTCAAAATAACAAACATAATCTCATTCCTAACAGGGATCTCTCTCTTTTTTTTTTAGTAAAGGTTCTGCCGAAGAAAGAAAACAAACTCTTCCAATAAAAAAAAGTAAAGGAATTTTTGATTGGATCAGAAATACAATTTTTGAATTTGGTATGGATAAAAGATCTTCCTATGTTATACTATTCAATTCTCGACGATGAATCGATTTGATAGCTGAGATATTGTTATTCATGATATTGATCCGATTCGATATCATCGAGATGTAATTTATACCATTGAATTTACCGACGAAAGAGTTATCATCTCTATGGGATTAAATCCCGAGTTATTGCGAATTAAAGAGAAATCCAACGATGAGATTATGGAAGTAAATATTCTCGCATTTATTGCTACTGCACTGTTCATTCTAGTTCCTACTGCCTTCTTACTTATAATTTACGTAAAAACGGTAAGTCAAAGTGATTAATTTGACTTAAACTTGACTTCTTAGTTCTTATCAATGCAATGATGGAAGAAAAAAATGAAAAAGGATTTCAATTTCGTGTCTTACTCTTAAATGAAATGATCGGACTAGAATCAGCAGTATTCTATGAAATCTGATTGTATGGTAGAAAGAAAAAAAAAATCTATTTCTTTCTACCATACTATCTATTATTGTAGTGTATAAAGTTTTACTCTATAAAGATAGAGGTTTAATATGGATCAATCTACAATATGAATATGTATCTTCATATATATAGAATATCAATCACATATATGTAATGTACATAGCGTCCCAATTTTTTTTCTTTGTTTAATCTATTTGATTTGTATTGGTTCCAATCAATCTGAAATAATCAAAAGGCAACTCTTATTCTTCAGATTCGAATTTTTCGATTTCAGATTATTTTCAAGACCAATCCCGGTATCATATTAAAAAAAAAAAACATTTTAGCATTCCGAAGAAGTAATTGATTAAATAGTTGACAGATGATCCAGGGGTTCTATGGGAAACTTTTTCCCATTTCGAAAAGATTAAGATTAGTAAAACCCAACCGATTTTTAACGTTTGAACCATGATATGAAATGAAAGCATAAATCCAATTTTGAAACTCAAATAATAAAACAAGCGGTAAGCACGTAATATGTGACTCACCTAAGGCAACGCAAGGGCAATATCTTATTATGTGTAGTATCTCGTTAGACAACTACTATGTCTATCTTGTTTCCTATAGAAAGTGTGTATCCGCTTAATAACTAATAAAATAACAGAACTATTTTCTCTTTGAAAAAAGTTAAAATAAAAAAGGGGGGAATAAATAAAAAAAAAGGATTCCGCGGTTCCTCATTGTCCATATATAACTTTGGTAAGAGCCAGTTCATCGAAATAGAAATTTTAGAAAGAATTCGGTTGGAATAAATTTCCTATTATTTGTATTCCCTTGACTTTAAAAATACGAACATGGGAATAATTCAAATCTTTGTTTGATTGAAAGATTATTTTCTATTTCTATATTATCCATAGAATACATTACTCCACTCGAATACACTATAATTCCGAAATGCAGATATTTTTGAATTCAATTTAGAAATTGAATTAATGAAAATGAAATATAAAAATAAAAAAAAAATTCAGAACCCGTATATAAAACAATTGATACAGTTTGATTTGAGTTTTTTTCCTCAACACAATTAGTAGTACCTTTAGAGTCCACTTCTTCCCCATACTACGAGTGAAAGGGAAAATGTAAAGACTACCATTAAAGCAGCCCAAGCGAGACTTACTATATCCATGTAAATTATGTCTCCTATCTCTATCAATCTATCAATATGAAGGAATTATTTCATTATTGTTATTTTTCACTAATAATAGTGGAATCGCTGGCACAGAGTCAAAAAGGGATTATGGCCTAACACCATTGACGAAAGAATCCAATAAATCCAATTATAACATCTAACAAGTTCTTATATGATTTCTAGTATAATCGGAAAACATTAAGCACAAACAAAATATCCAGAGACACCCTTGGAAGTATTAAGGGAATGAATGTTACTAACAGGTAGGAATAATAAGACCTATGCTTTATTTTGTTGCCCTCCATTTCATTAAGTAAAAAAAATATAGAATCAAGATAGATCACTTCGCATACTCTTATTTCCATTTGATCTTACCGTCTCCCGATTGTCTATGTAAAACAATCGGAAGACAGCCTAGCCTATTAAATTCTTTGACTAGGGGTTAGCGAAAAGAAATAATTTTTTTTTTTTTGACTTTAACTTTAAAAACTTTAAACTTTATTTTATTATATTCTATATATTAATATAAATTGAATATAAATTATATACTAAAAAAAATGATAATAAAATAATAAAAAGAAAGGCAATTAGCTATTCAATCTAACTAATATTGAATAAATGCCGGAGCGCTCATATACTTTCATGAGTCTGTATACAAAGGTTATTCCGCCCCTTACCCAACTAAAAATGGAATTAGATTCCCTGTCCGATCTATCCCTATCCAATCTAATTCAAGACCCAGTCAGTAGACGGACACTACATTAGTAGTGGAGTGGAAGGACTATCATATCAAGATTTACCGATTCCTTTTCACTAATAGAATCTTTCCTTGAATCCGAGACGCAAGGATTTATAGCATTTTAAAGAATAAAACCTCCAGATGCTTAGAATTTAGACTCAAGCAAGTCTTAAGAGTCCTTTTCCCCCGCTTGCTTCTGCTGGAAAAAAATTGTCAAGTTTTATATCAACAAAACGGAATAAACTCTTAGGCGACACCCGGATTTGAACTGGGGAAAAAGGATTTGCAGTCCCCCGCCTTACCGCTCGGCCATGCCGCCAAAACTATACAAAATAAATATATGAGAATACCTCCCCAAAACCAAAAAAAGGGGCGGAATAAACTTCTTTTTTTTTTATTTGTTTGTATCTTAAATTCTGTTTTCCCTAATCCCGTTCTTAAAAGAGATCCTTCCCTCCTTTTTCTATTGAAAAAACAAACATGCACTTTCAGTCAAAAAAGCAAAAATTCAGGACAAATCGGAACCGTTAACTATTAATTCATGAACGATTCTTGAATTTGAATTAAAAAAAAAATGGTTTTTTCCGAATGAGATAATAAAATCCAAATTGAGACATAACTAATAAGTATTGATTTTTCAAGAAAAAAAAAAAAAAGACTTTTCCATTTTAATTATAACAGCAATTATCAATATATGTAAACCCTAGAACATAAATTGTTACACAGATATTATCTAATCGTGCATCTTATCCGTATATAACGCCTATAGGAAATTTTCAGGAAATTTTCGTGTTTCAATTTTTTTTTGACAATTTTTCATTAAATAGATTGAATAGAAAATACAAATTTAACACGACATGTGCTGTCCCGAACGAATAGGGCTGCAATAAAGGAAGAGACATCTATATAGATAGCTATAGCTAGAGTTATATCTGCGCATGTTTAATAAATCCAAGCCTTATTACGCACTTCAATCGTATTCTACAAATTCTACTAAAAAAAAATAGGTAAAAATTTATCTCTTCTCTGCGAATTCGAATTCTTTTTTGAACAATTGAATCCGTGAAAAGGTTAAGTGCTAAAAAAAGAAAAAGAAATTCTATATTGTTTCTGATTATTAGTTCTTTATCTCATCGAACAGATCAAATCCCGAATTCATTTATTTTTCTGGTATCCAATCGAATTGGAATATGTAATATCATAATAATGGTAGAAATTGAATCAATTTTTGGTTCGGATATTCTTTCAAAAACTCCATAAGTCTAGATGGAATTTTTCTATTCCTTTCCATTTAGAATTTATATTATATACGTTTGTTGCAAATTCCAATTTTAGTATAAAATTCTATTTTTTCCTCTGTTCATAGGTATTTCATACATTCCATATCCGGAGTTAGGTCAAATTTCATGTGATTCAGTAAAAAAAAAATGGAAATTCCATTATTGCTAAATCGATTCATATGATTCGATGAAGAATGAGAGCAAATAGTGGGATATTTTCTATAAATGGGGAAATTGAAAATGCTTGGGGGTGGAAATGCGGGAATGTCTACAATACCCGGTTTGAATCAGATACAATTTGAAGGATTTTGTAGGTTCATTGATCAGGGCTTAACAGAAGAACTTTATAAGTTTCCAAAAATTGAAGATACAGATCAAGAAATTGAATTTCAATTATTTGTGGAAACATATCAATTAGTAGAACCTTTGATAAAAGAAAAAGATGCTGTATATGAATCACTCACATATTCCTCTGAATTATATGTATCCGCGGGATTAATTTGGAAAACCAGTAGGGATATCCAAGAACAAACGATTTTTATTGGAAACATTCCTCTAATGAATTCCCTGGGAACTTCTATAGTAAATGGAATATACAGAATTGTAATCAATCAAATATTGCAAAGCCCCGGTATCTATTACCGGTCAGAATTAGACCATAACGGAATTTCGGTCTATACTGGCACCATAATATCAGATTGGGGAGGAAGATTAGAATTAGAGATTGATAGAAAAGCAAGGATATGGGCTCGTGTTAGTAGGAAACAGAAAATATCTATTCTAGTTCTATCATCAGCTATGGGTTCGAATTTAAGAGAAATTCTAGAGAATGTTTGCTACCCTGAAATTTTCTTGTCTTTCCTGAATGATAAGGAGAAAAAAAAAATCGGGTCAAAAGAAAATGCCATTTTGGAGTTTTATCAACAATTTGCTGGTGTAGGCGGAGATCCGGTATTTTCTGAATCTTTATGTAAGGAATTACAAAAAAAATTTTTTCAACAAAGATGTGAATTAGGAAGAATTGGTAGACGAAATATGAACCGAAGGCTGAATCTTGATATACCTCATAACAATACATTTTTGTTACCGCGAGATATATTGGCAGCTGCGGATCATTTGATTGGAATGAAATTTGGAATGGGTACACTTGACGATATGA